TTGTGAGGATGAATCAAATAAGGTTTTCGTTAGAAAAAGATTCTATAAAAGCAATGATAAATAGATACTAATAGAGCAAGAAAAGAAGGAAATAAAAAAACATAGTATAGAAAAGATATCCAAAATGATATAGAAATCACTATCCTACCCTTAGTTTGTATTTCCTTAATTTAATTGATTTTCGTTTGATTAGGGCAAAGTTCCTTAAAAACCTCTGCCTTTTTTAAAATATCCTGAACAGTTCCTGTAGGTTGAGCACCTTTTTCAAGGAAATAGAGAATAGCAGGAACGTTTAAATAAGTTTGATTCTTGATCGGATCATAAAAACCCACTTTCCGAAGATCTCTTCCTTCTCTTCGGGATCGAACATCAATTGCAACGATTCGATAGACGGCTCATCGGGATAGGTGTAGATGAAAAAGAACCCCCCCCCCTAGAACCGTATAGGAAGTTTTCTCCTCGTACGGCTCGAGAAAAAATGATTCGAAGTTTTGTCTATGGATAAAATTTGAATAAATAATAAAGGAATCCGTAAAAGAAATTAGCCTATAATTTAACTCATAGTCATTTTTATTTAGCTTCCTTCCTGAAAACTAAAAAATCATTTCTACTCATAACTCAAGTTCAATAATTATCAAATATATTAAAGATAAGATATTTTTTATTGAGTGGTCTTTAACCCCCCTTTTTGTCTCGTTGAAAATCTATTTGGATTCTTTATTCGGATCTGTGAGACAATTGAAGCGGTGTTTCCTTGTTCTGGGATCCTTTATCTTTGTTTTAAATCATTGGGTTTAGACATTACTTCGGTGCTTCTTAATCCTTTCAAAATGGTAGCAACATACCTCTTTTGTGATTTCTTTCTATCAAAGAATCATACCGACGGTTGATTCGTGCGCGATACACTGTGGATCGAAAAGGTTTTTGCGGTTCCAACAATTTTTTTTGAATTGAAAATTTGCTCGAATCGGATCCTTTCGATTTCTATATCGAAGATATACTTACGAAGTTGTTCCAATTTATTGATTGGCATTAACCCTAGATCGTTGCCCCTGAGAAATTAATAAAAACTTTCTACTCGAGCTCCATCATGAACTATTTACATTACAACCCAATAAAAAAAGAAGGGTTCTAGTAGAATAGAACAAACGACGTCGAGCCAAGAGCACCTTCATTCCTATATAAAATGGTGGATGTAAGAATAAGAATCCACACCGGATCGTGTCCTTCAAGTCGCACGTTGCTTTCTACCACATCGTTTTAAACGAAGTTTTACCATAACATTCCTCTAATTTGGAACCAGTATGGAATTGATTCAATTATGGAATCATGAATAGTCATTGGTTCAGTCGGTACAGAGACATAGTCATTTATATTTTTTCTTACCTACATAGATAATAAAATAGATAATAAAGGTTTTTCTGAAGAAATCTTAGCAAGACCAGGGCTTTTTTTGTATGAACGGAACTTGTTTCTATAAATCTCTATCTCAAAAAAATATCTAACAGAAATATCCAGAAATCAAAATATAGAAATAACATAACTAACAGAAATAACACGAATAAATAAATTCTATTTGACTCTGCCTGTTCAAGTGACTCAATAAGATAGACTGGCCCATTTCCAACTTCCCAAAGATTCAACCCATAAGGAATCATTACAACTTGATAATTGAAAAAGTTTCCTACTTCGACATCATTATTTGAGTCAAATTTTACTTTTACAGTAAAGCCTACATTTGATTATCATAAGAAATAAAAATTTCTGTTTCTTTTCGAATATAATTATCACTGATTTCAAGCAATTTAAGCTAAATAGATCGAACAATAAAAAGAAATATCATTGTTAAATATTTTAATTTGAATATTTTAGGGATGCAAATTCTTTTTCACAAAAATAGAAAAACTTTTGTTACTGAAATAGGATAACAATACATACCTACAATACATACCTATAGGCTAAGCACTTCCTCGTTTTCTATGTATTTTCATATTTTGTTTAATCTGAGGTTAAGTAATCTTTCTGCAACTGCGATCTAGGTCCCATCTTATCTTTATCTGGATCACAAAAGGATTCAGTTACATTGGCATGTCATTTGAACTCGATTTAGTTCAGTTTATGAAAAACTGAGATATGATTCCGAAAAGAATCATTCAAAATCAAATAAAGAAAGAAGAATAATATTCTATCCAATATTAGACCTTGAAACAGAACCTTGTTGAACAAAAAAGATGTATTCGGATACAATGGATATGCTCTGGGACGGAAGGATTCGAACCTCCGAATAGCGGGACCAAAACCCGTTGCCTTACCACTTGGCTACGCCCCATTTCTATTTTTATTGGACACTAATACTAATAAAGAATAATATTGGTATTAAGTGTTCGTCAATTCCAGCCCAACTATCTATAGAAAATCTTTCTTCTTTATAGAATATATTATAGATTCGTGCTAGGATTTTGACATGTGTATATCTAGAATTCAACTTAATTTATTGATCATTACATATAATTCAATTAAGATATTGTATGAAAGTATGATTTCTTCTATTCTCCTTTGAGAATTGAAGGATTTTTGATTGAGCGGAAAAAGAAGGATTTTTTTGTCTACCTTACTTTCTTCATTTTTCCTTATATCAATAACTCAATCAAAATGCAATTATCTCGACGAACAAAATGTCTGTTATGCTTAATATCTTTAGTTTGATCTGTCTTAATTCTGCCCTTTATCCGAGTAGTCTTTTCTTCGCCAAATTGCCCGAAGCCTATGCTTTTTTGAATCCAATCGTAGATGTTATGCCAGTCATACCCCTGTTCTTTTTTCTTTTAGCCTTTGTTTGGCAAGCTGCTGTAAGTTTTCGATAAGATATTGAATACTATCCTAGAAAATTCATATTTATTCGATAAAAATTATAACAATTGATAAGATCAAATAAGTCTGGGAGTATGAACTTTCAATTCAAACATTGAAATTCTTGGATAGCCGCAATTAGGCTCGCCCCATTTCCCGATTCTAATCCTTTTTCCGGCGAAAGACCTTATTTCCCTTAGAATATAAAATTGTGGGTATGAAAGTGATTTGTGGTAATCAAACACTCTTATTACAAATTTGAACTTCATTTGAATTTCTGAACATTCTTTTCTATTTCTAGAATTCATTTCTTGGTGTCAAAATAGGATATGTGATATAAAAATGGAGGATCTATTATCTTTTCTCGTTTTTCTTTTTCAAAAAATGATCTTGGAGGTTGTGTAATGCTTACTCTCAAACTTTTCGTTTACACAGTAGTAATATTCTTTGTTTCTCTCTTCATCTTTGGATTCCTATCCAATGATCCAGGACGTAATCCTGGACGTGAAGAATAAAATAAAAATTTCGTTTTTCTTGCTTTATTTTACAATTTTCTTAAGATTTTATTTTAATTTTATATGTTCCATACGTTTAACTAGGAAAAAAATCAAAAGGGGTTTGCGAAATTTGAAAGAAAAAAAAAGAAAGTCATCAACGGAAACGGAAAGAGAGGGATTCGAACCCTCGGTACGAATAACTCGTACAACGGATTAGCAATCCGCCGCTTTCGTCCACTCAGCCATCTCTCCCAATTGAAAAAGATAATTACTATGTTACATTACACATCAAGTAAGGATTAAAGAAAGTATTTCTTTCACATTCTTTATCGTTATTATATAATTAGCAATTCCATTTAGATGCTCGAAAGATCCAAATAGAAACATAAATAAAGAAGACCTTCTTGCTTTTATTTTGTTCGAAGTGCCTTTTGGGCCTGGCCCGGTCAATACCCAGCCGGGCCTTTTTTTGTTCCAACGAATTCCCTTTATTTATAGGTATAGGAAACATACTCTAAAAAAAGATACCCAATTTCGTATCTGTGTAAGAATTTCCATTGTGGGGTTTACATATACTTATCATTTTTGTTATAATGGAAATTGAGAAGGGTTTTTGATTCAAAAGAATCAATTAAGTATGTTTTGTAGTTTCTTATGTCATTAGGCAAACCCAATTTGAGATTTTGAGATTCAAATCCAAGAATGATTCAGGAATTCTCAGTAAACGAATAGTTAATAGTTTCCATTTGTCATAAATTTTGACTTTTTTCAATGAAAATAAACATTTGATTTTTCAATAGAAAAGTGGGGGGAAGTTTTTCGGCATTGTATGGTTTGGGATACTATACAATCAATCGAAGGGGCGGATCAAATACAATCAAAAGGGGAAAGGGGTTTCTTTTAGAATTTTTCTAAATTTCGAAAAAGGATTAAATTTTAAAAGGGATGCAAGTACAATAAACTAAAGTTTAGTAATCCAACCCAGAAAATTTTTATTGTGTATCGTTTTGGCGGCATGGCCGAGTGGTAAGGCGGGGGACTGCAAATCCTTTTTCCCCAGTTCAAATCCGGGTGCCGCCTCATCAACAAACGAATCAAAATCTCTTATCTGCTGATATAAATCACCCAATTTTTCCTCAGCAGAACAGAATAAGGGGGTTGTTGATACTTGGTTGATTCTAAACATCTGTTCTGGGGATTTTGTAAAAGGTTGGAAATCTTTCAATCTAAAATTCAAAGAAATATTATAATGGTCGAAGCAAGACTTCCCGATTCCCTTCTACTGCTAATGTAATGTCTACTGATTAGGTCTTGAATTTCATTGGCATAGCCGACGGCTAACTAGTTGTGGAAAGTTCTTTATGTAATCTACATATATAGACTCGCGAGAATCTCTGAGTGTTCAGACCTTCAATCACTATTAGATTGAGATTGGATGGATAATTTACTTTTTTATAGAAAAAGTGAAAAAATTTATTATTTTTTTTTGAAACCCCTCGTGAAGAGTATAATATACTATCTCCCAACTGCTTCAGAGAGACAATCGGGAAAGGGTACGCATTAGATGAAATAGGCCGTAAAAGTATGTAATAGATAGCAATTGATCTATTTTTACTTTGAAGGGCAACAAAGAATGGGCCCTCTTTTTTTATTACTATATGTTCCATTAGTAACATTCCTTTGTAGCGTCATTGTGTATTTTACTTGTGTGTAGTCTTTCACGATTAGAAATCATATTAGGAATTTTTTAGAAATGGATTTATTTGATTGGTTCATCAAGAGTCTTCGGCCAGAATCCCTTTTTGACTCTGGACCATGGATTCTACTATTATTAGTGAGCAATACAATAATGGAATATTTCTATCATAAAGATAAGGGGCATAATTGACATGGATATAGTAAGTCTCGCTTGGGCTGCTTTAATGGTAGTCTTTACATTTTCCCTTTCACTCGTAGTATGGGGAAGAAGTGGACTTTAGAAGCACTACTAATTTAGTTGAGGAATGAAACGGTATCAATTGTTTTATAGATCGTTCTGCAACGCATTTTTTATTTGAATTGAAATAATTTTCAAATCAAAATATATTCATTTCGAAATTCCATTGGATTCTAGTGGAGAAATTTATTCTATAATAGTAAAACAATTATTTCAGAAAAAAAAGACTTGGGTACTACGTTAATTCCATATATGGATTAATCACTACATATATTGAAGATAGAAGCTAATATAATATACCAACTTTATTAGAAAGTCAAGTACAACTTTATACACTACTATAACACTAATAGAGAGTATGGTAAGAAATAAATTTCTTTCTTGCCATACTCTCGAATCTCATAGAATACCGCCCATTATAGCCCGTGGATTTCATTTAAGACGCAAAAAAAGAATCCTTTTGATTTGATTTCTTCAACTATTGATAAGAACTCAGAAGTCAAGTTTCATTTCAAGTAATTAATTATTTTGACTGACTGTTTTTACGTAAATGATAAGTAGAAAAGCAGTAGGAACTAAAATGAACAGTGCAGTAGCAATAAATGCAAGAATATTTACTTCCATAATCTCAATCTCATCGTTTTTTTATTTCACAATAACTCGGGATTTAATCCCATAGAGATGATAAATCTTTCACCTGTCAATTCAATGAATGCATTACCTATCGATGATCTTGAATCGGATCAATATCATGAATAACAATATCTGAGCTATTAAATTAATTCGTCGTCGAGAATTGAATAGTATAACATACCAAGATCTTTTATCCATACCGAATCCAAGATTGGATTCCCGGACTAATCAAAAATTCCTTTATTTATCCTTCTGTTCTTTCTTTTCTATAACCTATCTTAGGTCTTCCGGGTAGAACCATCAAATGAAGTATCCTCGTCCGTTTCCATTAACTAAAAAACCCCAACAAACAATACAAGCGAAGTGGAAAAAGAGAGGAATTAGGTTGTAAATTTGAATGATCCAATTTTCTTTGGAAGACAAAGAAGTATGAGAAAGATGAGTCGCGGGAGAAAAGATGGAATATTCTATCAACTTCACTATTTTCATTTTAGTTATTTTCATTTTAGTTTAGGGTTTGTTCTTTCTTCGACAGAATCCTGAAAAAAGAGGGGAAACCCCTTCGGAATTACATTATGCTCTCTGTCCCTTCTTTCATTTCACATAAAATCGAAAGGTTAATTCATGTACTTATTGGATCCGTCGGGACTGACGGGGCTCGAACCCGCAACGTCCGCCTTGACAGGGCGGTGCTCTTGCCTATTGAACTACAATCCCAGGGAAATAAGAAGAGATCTAGCAGAAAATTTGGATTCTTTTTTCTTCTCTCTTATCAGGTATTTCTTAAGAACAAGAGGGTTCTACCATCTGATAGTAGATTGGCGAATTGTTGGGCCGAGCTGGATTTGAACCAGCGTAGACATATTGTCAACGAATTTACAGTCCGTCCCCATTAACCACTCGGGCATCGACCCAACGCCTAATTAGACGTTCCATAATCAACTTCCTTTCGTCTCCCAGGCGGACTTGACAAATACATTTCACTTTTGATAAAATCCTACTCCTATGGTCTTGGTATACCCCTAGAGGGACTTGAACCCTCGTTTTCTCCGTGAAAGAGAGAGGTCGTAACCACTGGACCATAGGGGCACCAATGGACCATAGGGGCCTATGGCCACCTTTATTCATAAATAAACTAGAAATAATAGTTGCCGAGGGCCGGCCACCTTTAGGAAATCAAAAAGCACTACACACTACAAATACAGTAACAGTAGGGAATAAGGCCACCTTAAGTTAACTTAATATAAATCAGCCGAGGGACACCTCTAGAAGATGAATAGGATATGAATCCAACCGAAAAACTCGTTAATTTTTCTGTAGGTTAATGGTAATCAAACTTTACCATTAAACTATAAAATCTTTCAACTTTATTTCATTGGTCTTTCTCATCTTTATCTCTCTCATTCAGAAAGAGTTCTGCATTGGATCCAAGAACTCGTACCTCTGAATCAGCAGGAGCAGGAGATGCAAAAAAAAATGATTTACCAAAGTCTGATTTGGTAATTCTATTGTGAGCCCTAAATCATATCAAAGTCATATCAAATTAAATTATATTGAGCCCTAAATAATACTGTCAATTGATTG